TATTGCAAAAATAGGTGAATACAACCAACTATCATTAAGGATTTCATCTTTGGACCAAAAACAAGCAAGGGGTGGAATACCGCAAAGAGAAAGTGTACCTAATAAAAAAGAATTTTTAGTAATTGGTACATGTTTTGTTAAACCTCCCATAAGTACCATGTTCTGGCTTTTTTCTGGACAATATCCAACAAGAGTTTCCATCGAATGAATAACAGATCCCGATCCTAAAAACAATAATGCTTTGGAATAAGCATGAGTAATCAAATGAAATAAAGCACTGCGATAAGACCCCATACCTAGAGCTAACATCATATAACCCAATTGAGACATTGTAGAATAGGCTAAACCCCTCTTAATGTCTTTTTGAGCAAGAGCTAAAGTAGCTCCTAAAAAAACTGTTATTATCCCTATAAAAGAGATAAAATTCATGATGTGGGGTATGACTATGAAAAGAGGCATAAGTCGAGCTACAAGAAAAATTCCTGCTGCTACCATCGTAGCAGCATGTATAAGAGCTGAAATAGGAGTCGGCCCTTCCATTGCATCAGGTAACCATACATGAAGGGGAAATTGTGCAGATTTAGCAATAGCACCGCCAAATAATAGAACAGCGCACAAAGTAACAAATAAAAAATTGACCTCATTAGTAGAAATCAAGTTATTTAATATTTGGAATAAATCACGAAATTCGAAACTTCCTGTTACCCAATAAAACCCCAAAATGCCTAATAATAAACCAAAATCACCAACACGATTAGTTACAAACGCTTTTTGACAAGCCTTTGCTGCAACAGGTCGTGTGAACCAAAATCCTATTAATAGATACGAACACATTCCAACCAATTCCCAAAAAATATAAATTTGTATCAAATTTGAACTAGTAACTAATCCCAACATGGAAGTACTGAAAAAACTCATATAAGCAAAAAATCTCAGATATCCATGATCATGAGACATATAATTATCACTATAAATAAGAACTAAAATTCCAACAGTAGTGATTAATATTGACATAATAGAAGTAAGTGGATCGATTAAGTATCCAAATTCTAAAGAAAAATCATTATTGATAATCCAAGACCATACATATTGATAGACAGAACTGCTATTTATTTGCTGAATAGACAGATTCATGGAAAAAATCATGACTATACTTAACAATAAAACGCTCTGAAAAGCCCACATACGACGAAGACTTTTTGTTGCCGTCGGAAAAAGAAGAAGTCCCACCCCTATTAACATAGGAACTGGAAGTGGAAGAAAAGGTATTATCCACGCATATTGATATGTCTGTTCCATAAAAAAAGTTTTTTATTCTTAATTAATTGTTTCCGATTCACCGGATCTTACCTCTTTCGAAAAAGTCACTAAAAAATCAAGATATGCACTAATTTATTTAAATTTAATTTCATAATTTTAATTTTATATTAGTATTTATTTTGAGTCTTTTCAAAATCGTTCAAATATTCAAAACAAGAAGTTACAATTGGAGAAATGATATGACCAAGTGCCATATATAAAATATAAATAAAAAGAATATAAATAGGAAATAAAATATAAAATATAAATAAAAAGAATATAAATAAATATATTATTACGAGAAATTATCATAATAATTAATAATCGTAATAATAATTAATAAAAATAATAAAACAATTTAGGCTAAAAAGAGTACTGATGCTGATATGAATTATATGAATTATAGGATTAACTAAGGTCATTGGTCTAATGAAAAAACTCTTTATTTTAGTTACTTTATTTCAACTCATTAACTAATTCATTATGGGATTGATTGTTTTCCATTTCAATCAAAACAATTTATTAGTAAAGTTTAGAAGATTATAGATCTAAAATGAACTTTTTTTATCAAAAAAACAGATCTTTCTTACTAGTCTCATTCGAATTTGAAAATGGAATTTAGGTGTATTTTTTTCTCAAGTTTTACTAAAAAAAGATTACTAAAAAAAGACTCACGTTTTTAGGCAAAAGTTTACAATCCTTTGAGGTATTTTATTACATGTAAATAAAGTATAGAATAGAATGACGAAAATAAAGGTCTTTTAGGCTCTTTATTTATTTTATTAAGTTTGATTTCTATCACATAGCAGATTCTAAAGATATAACTTTGAGATATAAACAACGAGAATTAAGAGTTCCAAACCAAAAATTTTTGGTTTTACGAATAGTGTATGGAATCAAAAATTTTTTATGTTATTTCGAGTCATTTTTGATCAAATTTTTACAGATATATCTATATCTATCTATATTTCTTTTTTATGAAGAGAATCTTTTTTAGAGAAAAATAGATCATGAATAAGAAAAAATAATTGGTTTTGAACAATAGATGTCTTTCACATCCAACTATAACAATGAGTAACTTCTTCATTTTTAAATGGCAGTTCCAAAAAAACGTACTTCGATATCAAAAAAGCGTATTCGTAAAAATATTTGGAAAAGGAAAGGATATTGGGCAGCGTTAAAAGCTTTGTCATTAGGGAAA